ATGTGGTATTTTCTCAGATTTTGCGCGTGTGATACATGTACCTTCTATTTCTCCGAGCAAAGCTCTTCGCATTGCAATGCCTATTGTATCGGCTTGACCTTTCATAAGTGGGGCCAGAATAAAGCGTCCATAATAAAGACGCTTACTGTCTGCTCTTGATTCAACACACTTCCACTGTAGTGTCCGAGTAGATACTGTTACTTTCTCTCGAACCATAGTATATTATTTGATCAAATCATTGAATTATTTATTTCTCTTGAAATCTCTTCAATGTTTATTTTTACACACGTCTTTTTTTAGGAGGCCTACAGCCATTATGTGGCATAGGAGTTACATCCCGTATGAAACTTAATAGTATACCACTTCTACGAATAGCTCTTAATGCCGCATCTCTTCCGAGACCCGGGCCTTTTATCATAACTTCTGCTCGTTGCATACCTTGATCCACTACTGTCCGAATAGCATTTCCTGCTGCGGTTTGAGCGGCAAATGGTGTACCCCTTCTTGTACCCTTGAATCCACAAGCCCCGGCAGAGGACCAAGAAATTACTCGACCCCGTACATCTGTAACAGTCACAATGGTATTGTTGAAACTTGCTTGAACATGAATAACTCCCTTGGGGATTCTACGTGTATTCTTACGTGAACCAATACGTCTATTTCTACGCGAACCAATTTTTGGTATAGGTTTTGCCATATTTTATCATCTCATAAATATAAGTCAGAGATATATGGATATATCCATTTCATGTCAAAACAGATCCTTATTCTTTGTTTTTTTTTTTTTTTTTACTTATTTATTTTATTTATTTGATTTTATTTATTTATTTGTACATATGTACATCGGGTCCTTTAGATTTCGAGAGTCTTTTTGTTTTAGAAAGATTATCCTTGTCTTTGTTTATGTCTCGGGTTAGAACAAATTACTATAATTCGTCCCCGCCTACGGATCAATCGACATTTTTCACAAATTTTACGAACAGAGGCCCTTATTTTCATATTTGTCATTCCTTTTTTTAATTCCGAATCTACTTAATTGGAAGAAAATAAGTTTCTTGAAATTTTTAATTTCGAATTGTATCCTCACGAAAGAATGTTGAAATTGAAAAAACCGCCTAATCATTCAAGTCTTTGCTTTGGAGTCTCTAAATTATACGCCCTTTGGTTGAATCATAAGGACTTACCTCAATTTTTAGTCTATTTCCTGGTAGTATACGTATAAAACTACATGAAATCCTTTACGAAACAAAAACCAGAATAATTTTTTTGTTATCTAAACGAATCCGGAAGATACATACCATCGGTAAGTTGTTCAGTAATTAAACCCTCATGAATCCATTTTTGTTGTTTCATTCCAGGTAAAACCGCTTTGAAGTATCAACTAATGTAAGAGGGATAATATTATAAACTTGTCCTTTCTCTTTTTTCACAAATATGACCGTGTCGGCTATTAGAAAGATTACCATATATAACACAAAACTTCTCCGCCGATTCCTTCTAGTCGAGCCTTTCGGTCTGTCATTATACCTCGAGAAGTAGAAAGAATTACAACCCCCATTCCGCCTAAAATTCTAGGAATTCGTTGATAGTTAGAATATATTCGTAGACCGGGTCGACTGATCCGTTTTAAATTTAAAACAGTTCTATATGGTCCTTTCCTATTTCTTCTATGTCGTAGGGTTAAAACCAAAAAATATTTTTTGCTTTCTTGATGTTTTCTCACGTTTTCAATAAAACCCTCTTGTAAAAGGATTTTAACAATATTTTCAGTGATGTTAGTAGATGGTATTCGAACTGTTCTTTTTTTATTCATGTCAGCATTTCGTATAGAGGTTATTATGTCAGCAATAGTGTCTTTACTCATGATAAACTAAGATTTTTGTTTCCCCCGAATTTTGATATAATCAACATGCTCTTTTTCTTTTTTTCTGAATTTTTTAATATTTATGAATTAGTTTTTTTTTAGATTTATGAATTATTAAAGATATATACGTGATAGATAAACAATTTACTAATTAATTAAATAAATTTAATCAATTTCATTCAAATACTTTATTAAGGTCTTCCCCTATAATACTTCAGGTGCTAATGAAACTATTTTAGTGAAATTTAACTGTCTTAATTCCCGGGCGATCGCGCCGAAAATTCGGGTTCCTTTTGGATTTCCTTCTTGATCAATAACAACCGCAGCGTTGTCATCATATCGTATTATCATACCGTTGTCGCGTTTGAGTTCTTTACAAGTACGTACAATGACAGCTCGGACCACTTCTGATCTTTCTAGAGGTGTATTTGGTACTGCTTCCTTGATTACAGCAACAATAATGTCACCAATATGAGCATATCGTCGATTACTAGCTCCTATGATTCGAATACACATCAATTCTCGGGCCCCGCTGTTATCCGCTACATTCAAATGGGTTTGAGGTTGAATCATATCATTTTTTTTTTATCGGTTTTTTCTTTTTCAATGCAAAGGTATAAATAAAAAAAAAAAAGAAATATTATTTGTTCAAAACAAAAAAAGAAACCTGCAATTGTTTTTTTTCATCCCAAAAACCCCTTTCGTTTGTTTCTACATTCCTATCCAGAAAGAATGAATTGAGTTCGTATAGGCATTTTCGATGCCGCTATTGAAATAGCCCTTCTAGCTATATTTTCTGCTACTCCGCTCATTTCATAAAGTATTCTACCGGGTTTAACGACAGCTACCCAATATTCGGGAGATCCTTTCCCCGAACCCATACGTGTTTCTGTAGGTCTTACTGTAACAGGTTTGTCTGGAAATATGCGTACCCATATTTTTCCACCGCGGCGTGCATTTCGTGTCATTGCTCGCCGCCCTGCTTCTATTTGTCTAGATGTGATCCAAGCGGGTTCAAGCGCTTGAAGAGCATATCTACCGAAGCAAATACGATTACCTCGATAAGATATTCCTTTCATTCTTCCTCTGTGTTGTTTACGGAATCTGGTTCTTTTGGGGTTATAGTTGATGGTTGTTTAGCAATTCCATCCATCTCTACTACAGAACCGGACACGAGAGTTTCTTCTCATCCAGCTCCTCGCGAATTAAACAATTAAAAATAATTAAACAAAAAAAAATACACGGTTAATAATATATGGAATCGTGGGATTCTTTGAAATTTGATCTAATCGATTATAAATTAGAAATTTTTTGTGTTTTAATATAGAATTTAACACGTATTCTATTTATAGATAATGTCGTTTTGGTAGAACGCTATAATGAATCTTTATTTTGTTTTTCCTTTTATTTCGAATCGACTAAAATTTAGAAATAAAAAAAATATTCGCGGGCGAATATTTACTCTTTCAACATTCAGTTGTAAGATTAGTCTATGACATGACCTCTCAGAATAAATGAATAGGTTTCTGGTTCGTTCCGCCATCCTACTCAATGAATCATTAGGATTCATTTTCAATAGAATCTTATGCATTCACAGGTTCTGTCGTTCCCACCACTTCTCGATTAATGATTAGGTCTGAATTTTACAACGGAGCCTCCAATTAAATTTATTCTTGAGTCAACCTTCTCAGTCTTTATTGGCTCGGGGCTCTTGATTTTTTGTTCTATGCACGGATTTGTCTAATTATGGATCAATCAGTATTGATGCTTTATTACATTCCCTTTATATGAGATGACTCATAGACCTTACATATTGGAATTCTATATCATTAATATTCTTTTTCTATCTTTCTCTCACCCTTCCATTTATCTGTATACTTTATATTGCTTTACAACCCATAATCAGATTGTTTTTTTTTTTTTTTTATGTAAAAAAGATTTCAGTTGCTACAATGATATGACTTATATATCATATCTTGACTGGTTCTTTCTATCCAGATAACACGAAGTGATGAGTTGGTTATTAGTTCTATAGTTATCAGTTTGTACTATGGGCTGTCCATTTTTTTGAATCCCAACCCTAAAAAAACCAACGAGTCACACACTAAGCATAGCAATTATATCAAATGATTAATCGAATTTTTATTCAACCTTATAGAATTGTTCTTTTTTTTTTATTATTTACCAGAAAAAGAATGAAAGAGTTTGCCATTTTTTGTTTTATCACCAGATATAACTAAATATAAGTCAAGTAAGTTCTTATTATTCCTCGTCTACAAATATCCAAATTTTGATGCCTAATACCCCATAGATAGTTCGAACTGCATAGGAACAATAATCAATTTTAGCTCGAATGGTTTGTAGAGGAACTCTACCTTCTCGGATCCATTCAACACGTGCAATTTCTTTTCCGTCGATACGCCCGGCAATTTGTACTTGAATCCCTTTTGTACCTGCCTGTTCAGTTAATTCAATAGCTTTTTTCATTGCTTTGCGAAATGAAACTCTATTCTTTAATTGTCCGGCTATAAATTCTGCAAGAATATTGGGGTGCCCATAAGGATTTGCAATTCTTGTAATAGCAATGTTGAGTTTTCGGTTTACACAATTGAGTTCTTTTTGTACATGCGTCTGTAATTCTTCGATTCTTCGAGTCCTGTCTTCTATTAATAACTTGGGGAATCCCATATAGATTATGACCTGAATCAAATCGATTCTTTTTTGAATCTCTATACGTGCAATTCCCTCTACATTAGAGGATATTTTCATATTATTTTGCACATAATTTTTGATACAATCTCGTATTTTTTGATCTTCTTGTAGATCCTTTGAATAATTTTTTGGTTGTGCAAACCAAAGAGAATGATGACCTTGGGTTGCACCAAGTCTGAAACCAAGTGGATTTATTTTTTGTCCCATAATCCCCCACTACTATATATATCGTGAAACGTGACATCTGTTTGTATTTTTTTTTTATTCATTCGATTTTTTTTAAGCATAACATAATATAGCGTATTTGTATTTTTTATAATATAAAATATTCTTCCTTTAAGTATTCCTCAGCTCTAATTTATAGAATTTCCTTTTATCTATTTCTTCCTCTTCATCTAAAGATATATCTTTCAATACAATAGTT